TTTTTTTTTATAAAAAAATATATTAAAAATKRTWYAATWAAAWRTWTAWATTAAWWTWWWTATATATATATWWATATATAWATTTWTTTTTAAATTAATTTTTTAATATTAATATATTTTTATTTAAATGAATATAAATTGATGAATAATGAATTTAATTTTTAAATTAAATATTAGGAAGAAAAGAAAAAGAAATTATTTAATATTTAATAATTTATATTAAATATTTTAATATAAAAAAAAAAAAAAAAAAATCTATATTAAAATTTATTACAAATAAAAAAATTTTTATAGTTTAAGAAATTTATTTTAAATTTATTTTACATATAAATTTTAGTGTTAATTATTAATTATTTTAATAATAATTAATTTTTATAGTAGTAATTAATATTAAAAATTTAAGAAATTAAGATTTAGTAATATTTAAATTAAAAACTAATTTTGTGCCAGCAGTTGCGGTTAAACAAAATTTAAAATAAATTTTATTAGTAAAATTAATTAATAAAAAAAATTAAAATAAATATTAAATTATTAGGTGAAATTTTAATTTAATAAAATTTTATATTAAAATTATGAATTTGATAAATTATATTAAAAACTAGGATTAGATACCCTATTATTAATAAATTAAAATAAAATACTAAAATAGTATTTAATTATTTATAGAAACTTAAATAATTTGGCGGTATTTTAGTTCATTTAGAGGAATCTGTTTAATAATTGATAATCCACGAATAAATTTACTTAATTTATTATTTTGTATATCGTTGTTAAAAAAATATTTTTAAATAATAATAATATTTAAAAATTAAAAATATAATTTAAATCAGATCAAGATGCAGATTATAATTAAGAATATAATGGATTACAATAAATTTATTTAAATGAATATTAATTTGTAATAATTAGTTAAAGGTGGATTTAAATGTAATTTTATTTAATTTATTAAAATGATTAAAAATTAAAATATGTACATATTGCCCGTCGCTTTCATAAATAAATTGAAATAAGTCGTAACAAAGTAGAGGTACTGGAAAGTGTTTCTAGAAAGATTAAATTAGAGCTTGATAATAAGTATTTCATTTACATTGAAATGATATTGATAAAATCAATTAATTTAAGGGGTAAAATTAATAAAGTATAATTAATAAAAAAATTTTTGAAATTAAAAATAAATGGGGGTTAAAGTATTTTTAATAGAAAAAAATTTAAAATTTTATAGAAAATTAGTATTGTAAGAGAATTTTGAAATAAATGAAAATTAATTAATTTAAAAGTAAATTTAATTTATTGTATCTTGTGTATCAGAGTTTATTTATAAAAATTTAGTTAGAGTTAAAATTCTCGAATTAAAAAGAGATAATTAGTTAAAAAAGTTATTGTAGCAAAAATATTTTTAATAATTAATTTGAAATGAAATGTTAATCGTTTTTTAAGATATCTAGTTTTTTTAGAAAAAAATTTAATTTTGTATTTTTTTTTAAATAAAAAATTAATTAATTAATTTTTTATTTAAAAAAATATAATATTTTAAGGGATAAGCTTTAAAATAAAAAATTATAATAAAATTTATATTTAATATTAAAAATTTTAAGATTTATATTGTTTATAAATTATAATTTATTAAAAATAATTTTAATAAAAATAAAATTTAATTTTATTTAATTTTTTATAAAAATATAATTTTAAATTAAATAAAATTAGTTATAATGATAAAATTAGTATATATATATATGTAATTATTTATAATTAAAGTTAATATAAAAAGTGTTAAAATTAATTAAAAGGAATTCGGCAAAAATTTATATTCACTTGTTTATCAAAAACATGTCCTTTTGAATTAATAATCTAAGGTCTAATCTGCCCACTGATAATTATTAAAGGGCTGCAGTATATTGACTGTACAAAGGTAGCATAATCAATAGTCTCTTAATTGGTGACTTGTATGAATGATTTGATGAAATATAAACTGTCTCTTTTTTATTAAGTAGAATTTAATTTTTTAATTAAAAAGTTAAAATGAATTTAAAAGACGAGAAGACCCTATAGAGTTTTATATATATATTAATTTATATAAAATATTTATTTTGATATTAAAATTATTATATATATTTTATTGGGGTGATAGAAAAATAAAAATAACTTTTTTTATAATATTACATTAATAAGTGAATAAATGATCCAAAATTTTTGATTATAAGAAAAAATTACCTTAGGGATAACAGCGTAATTTTTTTTTCTAGTTCAAATAGGAAAAAAAGTTTGCGACCTCGATGTTGGATTAAGATAAAATTTAAATGCAAAAGTTTAAAATTTTGATCTGTTCGATCATTAAAATCTTACATGATCTGAGTTCAAACCGGTGTGAGCCAGGTTGGTTTCTATCTTTAAAAATAATTAAATATTTTAGTACGAAAGGATTAAATATTTAAATTAAATTTTTATAATTGAATGTTATTAAATATTAATTTAAAATTTTAAAATTAAATAATATAAGTAAGTATACTATTTTGGCAGAAAAAATGTAATGATTTTAGAAGTCATAAATGTATAATTTATTATATAGATAGTAATTATAATAAATGATATAATAATAATTTTTATTGGTTTTATTATTTTAATTTTGGGTGTTTTAATTGGTGTTGCTTATTTAACTTTATTAGAGCGAAAGTTATTAGGTTATATTCAGATTCGTAAAGGTCCTAATAAGGTAGGGTTTATAGGAATTTTACAACCTTTTTCTGATGCTATTAAGTTATTTTCTAAAGAACAAACTTATCCAAATTTTTCTAATTATATTTCGTATTATTTTTCTCCTATTATTAGATTAATTTTATCTTTAATTATTTGAATTTTAATTCCTTATTATTTTAATTTGATTAGATTTAATTTAGGGGTTTTATTTTTTTTGTGTTGTACTAGAATAGGTGTTTATACTGTAATAATTGCTGGTTGATCATCTAATTCAAATTATTCGTTATTAGGGGGATTACGAGCTGTTGCCCAAACAATTTCATATGAAGTAAGATTATTTTTAATTATAATATCTTCTATTTTAATAATTATAGACTTTAATATAATTATATTTATAATATATCAAGAATATGTTTGATTTATTTTTTTTATATATCCTTTATCATTATGTTTATTTTCTTCTATATTGGCTGAAACAAATCGAACTCCATTTGATTTTGCTGAAGGTGAAAGAGAATTAGTTTCTGGATTTAATATTGAATATAGAAGAGGGGGATTTGCTTTAATTTTTTTAGCTGAATATTCTAGAATTTTATTTATAAGAATATTATTTGTTTTATTTTTTATAGGGGGTTATAATATAAGAATTGTTTTTTATTTAAAATTAACTTTGATTTCTTTTTTATTTATTTGAGTTCGGGGCACTTTACCTCGTTATCGGTATGATAAATTAATATATTTAGCTTGAAAAAGTTATTTACCAGTTTCTTTAAATTTTTTATTATTATATATAGGAATTAAAATATTATTATTATAATTGAACTATTTTTAGTATAAATTAATAGAATATTATACATTCTTTCTTAAGTTTTCAAAACAAATGCTTTTACAAGCTCATTAATTAATAATTTTAATTAAAAATTAAATTTTCTCATAATTTATTAATAATAGGGGATAAAATAAAGTATGAAAAATAAAAGATAGTTAGTAATTGTCCAGTGATAATATAAGGATCTTCTACTGGTCGAGCCCCAATTCAAGTTAGTAAAAAAATAATTGTTAATAATGATCAAAATATAATTTGATTAATTGGGTAAAACTGAATACCTTGAATTTTTTTATTAAAGGTAAATGGTAAAATGATTAAAATTAAAATAGATAAAATTAAAGCAATTACTCCTCCTAATTTATTAGGAATAGATCGAAGAATTGCATAAGCAAATAAAAAATATCATTCAGGTTGAATATGTACAGGAGTAACTAAAGGATTGGCTGGAATAAAATTATCTGGGTCTCCTAATAAATATGGATTAGTTAGAGTTAATATAATTAATAAAAAAATTATAATAATGAATCCAATAAGATCTTTAAATATAAAAAATGGATGAAAGGGGATTTTATCTAAGTTTCTGTTAATTCCTAATGGATTATTAGATCCTGTTATATGTAAAAATAAAAGATGAATTATAGTTATTATTAAAATAATAAATGGAAGTAAAAAATGGAAAGTGTAAAATCGAGTTAATGTTGCGTTATCTACTGCAAATCCCCCTCAAATTCAATTTACTAATATAGTTCCTAAATATGGAATTGCTGATAATAAATTGGTAATAACTGTTGCTCCTCAAAATGATATTTGCCCTCAAGGAAGAACATAACCCATGAAAGCAGTTGCTATTAATAGAAATAGGATAATTACTCCAATAATTCAAGTATATTTTAAATTAAATGATTCATAATATATACCTCGTCCAATATGAATATAAATACAAATAAAAAAAAAAGATGCTCCATTAGCATGAAGGGTTCGAATTAATCACCCATAATTAACATTTCGACAAATATAATTAACTCTATAAAATGCTAATTCAATATTAGCAGTATAATATATAGTTAAAAATAATCCTGTAATAATTTGAATAATTAAACATAATCCTAACAAAGATCCGAAGTTTCATAAAGTTGAAATATTTGATGGTGAAGGTAAATCAATTAATGAGTTATTAATAATTTTTAAAATAGGATGAGTTTTTCGAATTGGTAAAAATTTATTTATCATTTGTTTAAATTTACTAATTAAGAAGATGATCGTAAAGGTCCATAAAAAATATTAGTGATTTTAATTACAGCGATTAAAGTGATAAATAAATAAATTATTATTATTATTATTATTATAAATGTTTGATTATTATATAATTTAGATAAATTGATTTTATTTTCGTTATTAAAAAATAGAAAACTATCTATAAATTTATTTATTTCTAAATTTTGGTTAAAATTTATTCAAATTAAATTATTTTTATATAATAAGGTTATAATAATAATAAAAGAAAAAATAATTAATAATAAAAATTTTAAATTAAATGAAGTTTTAAATATTTCATTAGAGGCAATTCTGGATACGTAAATAAATAAAACTAATAATCCACCTAAAAATGTTAAAAATAGGATATAGGAAAATCAATAAGTTTTAATTAGTATACCAGTGATAAGACATGTTAATAAAGTTTGAAATAAAATTATCAAACCTATAGATAATGGATGATTTAAGAAAAATATAATAATTGATATTGAAATTATTATTATTGAAAAAAATATTTTTATAATTTCAAAGAATAGTTTAATAAAAATAATAATTTTGGAGATTATTGATAAAGAAAAATCTTTTTCTTTGAAGTTTTTAAAGAAAAATCTTAATTTTGGCTTACAAGACCAATGTTTTTTTTTAAACTATAAAAACTAATGATAATAAATATATTAATTATTGTTTTATTTATATATATTATTGGAAATTTAATTTTTGTTTCTAAACAAAAGCATTTACTAATTGTTTTACTAAGTTTAGAGTTTATTGTATTAAGAATGTTTATAATTTTATTATTATATTTAAATAATATTGAAAATAATATATATATATTAATAGTTTTTTTAGTATTTTCTGTTTGTGAGGGGGCATTAGGATTATCTATTTTAGTTTCGATAATTCGTACTCATGGGAATGATTATTTTCAAAGATTTAATTTGTTATAAATATGATAAAATTTTTAATAATAATTTTATTTATAATTCCTTTATGTTTTAAAAAAAAAATATTTTGATTGGTTCAAATATTATTATTTATAATGATATTTTTATTTATAAATTTAAGAATTATATTAAGAAGTTATTGTAATTTAAGATATATATATTCTTGTGATATAATTTCATTTGGATTAATTATGTTAAGAATTTGAATTTGTATTTTAATAATAATAGCAAGAGAAAATTTATATAAAGTTAATTATTATGTTGAATTTTTTATATTTAATTTAATTTTTTTATTATTAATATTATTTTTAACTTTTTCTGTTATAAATTTATTTATATTTTATTTATTTTTTGAAGGAAGTTTAATTCCTACATTAATATTAATTGTAGGTTGAGGTTATCAACCTGAACGAATTCAAGCTGGTATATATTTATTATTTTATACTTTATTTGCTTCTCTTCCTTTATTAATGGGAATTTTTTATATTTTTATTGAGTCTAATAATATTATAATTTATTTTTTAAAATTTATAAATTTTGATTATTATTTATTATATTTATGTATAATTATGGCTTTTTTAGTTAAAATACCAATATATTTTGTTCATTTATGATTACCAAAAGCTCATGTTGAAGCTCCAGTTTCTGGTTCTATAATTTTAGCTGGAATTATATTAAAATTAGGAGGTTATGGTTTAATACGAGTTATAATTTTTATAGAAAAAGTAAGTTTAAAGTTTAATTTTATTTGGGTAATTATTAGATTAGTTGGGGGATTTTATATTAGATTAAAATGTTTTTGTCAAATTGATATTAAATCTTTAATTGCTTATTCTTCTGTAGCTCATATAAGATTAGTAATTGGTGGGATTATAACTATAAATTATTGAGGATATTTAGGTTCTTATATTTTAATAATTGGTCATGGGTTATGTTCTTCTGGTATATTTTGTTTAGCTAATATTAATTATGAGCGATTACATAGACGAAGTATATTTATTAATAAAGGGATAATAAATTTTATACCTTCCATAAGATTATGATGATTTTTATTGATATCTTCAAATATAGCTGCCCCTCCTTCTTTAAATTTATTAGGTGAGATTAGATTGATTAATAGATTAATTAGATGATCTTTATTATCAATGATTATATTAATAATAATTTCTTTTTTTAGAGCTGGATATAGATTATATTTATATTCTTATGTTCAACATGGAAAGTATTATGTTGGAATTTATAGATTTTATATAGGAGTTTCTCGTGAATATTTATTATTAATATTACATTGATTACCTTTAAATATTATAATTATAAAGGTTGATTATGTAATAATTTGATTATAATATATATATATATATATATATATATAACACTTAAATAATTTAAATTAAAATATTGATTTGTGGTGTCAAAAATGTGAATAATAGTCATTTTAAGTTATTTTTATAAAAACTTCAATTTGTTTTAATATGTTTTTTTTTTTATTTTTTATGAGAATAATAATATTTATATTTATAATATATTTTATTATAAATAATATAGTAATTTTTTTAGAGTGAGAAATTATTTCTTTTAATTCTACTATAATTAAAATATCTATTTTATTAGATTGAATATCTTTATTATTTATAATATTTGTATTATTAATTTCTTCAGTAGTAATTTTTTATAGAAAAAGTTATATAAGATCAGAATTAAATTTAAATCGATTTATTATTTTAGTATTATTATTTGTATTTTCAATAATTTTATTAATTATTAGACCTAATATTATTAGAATTTTATTAGGTTGAGATGGATTAGGGTTAGTTTCTTATTGTTTAGTGATTTATTATCAAAATTTTAAGTCTTATAATGCTGGTATATTAACTGCTTTAAGTAATCGAATTGGTGATGTTTTAATTTTATTAGTAATTTCTTGAATATTAAATTATGGTAGATGAAATTATATTTTTTATTTAGAATTTATAAAAAATGATTATGAAATAATAGTAGTAGGCACAATAATTATTATAGCTGCTATAACAAAAAGAGCTCAAATTCCTTTTAGTTCATGACTTCCAGCAGCTATAGCTGCTCCTACTCCTGTTTCTGCTTTAGTTCATTCTTCAACATTAGTTACTGCTGGGGTATATTTATTAATTCGATTTAATTTATTATTAGAGAATTTATTTTTTTTAAAGTTATTTTTATTATTATCTGGTTTAACTATATTTATAGCTGGAATTTCTGCTAATTATGAGTTTGATTTAAAAAAAATTATTGCTTTATCAACTTTAAGACAATTAGGTTTAATAATAAGAATTTTAAGAATAGGGATACCTGATTTAGCTTTTTTTCATTTATTAACTCATGCTATATTTAAAGCTTTATTATTTATATGTGCTGGTGTTATTATTCATATAATAAATGATACTCAAGATATTCGATTTATAGGAGGGTTAAGTAATTATATTCCTTTTACTTCTTTATGTATAAATATTTCTAATTTAGCTTTATGTGGGATTCCATTTTTAGCTGGATTTTATTCTAAGGATTTAATTTTAGAAATAGTTTCAATAAGAAATTTAAATATATTTATTTATTTTTTATATTATATTTCTACAGGATTAACTATATATTATACTATTCGTTTAATTATATATTTAATAATTAATAATTATAATTTAATTTCTGTGTATAATTTATATGATGAGGATTATGTAATATTAAAAAGAATATTTACATTATTATTTATAAGAGTGGTTAGAGGTTCTTGTTTAAGATGAATAATTTTTTATTATCCTTATATAATTTATTTACCCTTTAAAATAAAAATAATAGTAGTTTATGTGAGAATTTTTGGTGGCTTATTAGGTTATTTAGTTAGAAAGATAAATGTTTATTCTTTTAATAAATTTTTAGGGACTTATAATTTAAGAAGTTTTTTATGTTTAATATGATTTATGCCTAATTTATCTACTTATGGGTTAAATTATTATTTTTTAATAATAAGACAAAATTTATTAAAAAATATTGATATAGGTTGGAGAGAAATATATAGAGGTCAAGGAATATATAATATTTTAAAAAATTATTCTATTTTTAATAGTTTTTATCAAATAAATAATTTTAAAATTTATTTATTTAGATTTATTATTTGAATAATAATTTTTTTATTTATTTTATTAATTTATTTAAATAGCTTATTTATTAGAGCATAATATTGAAGATATTAAGGAGATTAATTAATCTTTAAATAAATTTATTTATAAAAATATTAAAATTTTATTTTTACAATGAAAATGTAATGTTTTTATTAAACTATATAAATAATTATTAGAAATATTAATGGAATTTAACCACTAAAAATTAAGTTAGCAGCTTAATTTTATTCTTTATATTTCTATTAAATTAATTGGAATATTTATTCAATTTTATCATTAACAGTGATATACCTCTATTTGGTTTCAATTAAATAAGGAGAAAATAAATTCTCTATTTTTAAGTCGAAATTAAATGCAAATATTGCTTCTTATTTTTTTAAGATAAATTGAAATGTCAATATTTTTTGAGTGCAAATCAAATGTTTTATTTATAAACTAAAATCCTAAATTAATTTGTTCAGTTAAGTATATTTTGGTTTCATTCATGGTAAAGTCCTATTAATAAAATTACAATAAAAAAAATTCTAATTTTGAATCAAATAAAAAAATTTACTAATTTAAATAGTGGTACAATAGGTAAAATTAAAGCAATTTCTACATCAAAAATTAAAAAAATTACTGTAATTAGAAAAAAATGTAAGGAGAAAGGAATTCGAGCTGATGATTTAGGGTCAAAGCCACATTCAAATGGGGAGCATTTTTCTCGGTCTATAAAGGATTTTTTTGATAAAATAATTGATAAAAATATTATAATGTTAGAAATAATAATAATTAAAATAGATAAATAGAAAATTAAAAAAATTATTTATATTAAAAATAAGTTAAACTTTTTGATTGGAAGTCAAATATACTAAATATATTATATAAATAATTAATTTGCTCATCAATATATAAAAATATATAGGAATAATCATACTACATCAACAAAATGTCAATATCAAGCTGCTGCTTCGAACCCAAAATGATGATTACTAGAAAAATGTTTTTTTAAATGTCGAATTAAACAAATTAATAAAAAAATAGTTCCAATGATTACATGAAGACCGTGGAATCCTGTAGTTATAAAAAAAGTAGATCCATAAATTCTATCAGCAATAGTGAATGGAGCTTCAAAATATTCATATGCTTGTAAAATTGTAAAATAAATTCCTAAAAGTACAGTTAATAATAATCCTTGGGAAGTTTGAGAATAATTATTTTCTATAAGAGCATGATGTGCTCAAGTCACTGTAACTCCAGATGAAATTAAAATAATAGTATTTAATAATGGAATTTGAAATGGATTAAAAGGAATAATACTTATTGGAGGTCAAGTTGAACCAATTTCAATATTTGGTGATAAACTTCTATGAAAGAAAGCTCAGAAGAAAGAAAGGAAGAAGAATACTTCTGAAATAATAAATAAAATTATTCCTCATCGTAATCCTTTTGTAACTAAAATAGTATGTTTACCTTGAAGAGTACCTTCTCGGCAAATATCTCGTCATCATTGGAATATTGTTAAGATAACAATAAAATAACCTAAAATTAATAAGTTTATATTAAAATTATGAAATCATTTAATTAATCCAGTAACTAATGTTATTACACCAATAGCCCCTGTTAATGGTCAAGGACTATAATCTACTAAATGAAATGGGTGATTATAATTTATTTTCATTAGTTTACTTCACTAGAGTATAAAGTTCTTAAAATTGCAATTACATAGGATTGAATAACAGCAACAGCTGATTCTAAAATTAAAAGTAAAATTTGAACAATAATTAAAATAGAAATCATATAAGATGGTATAATTGATCCTGTTCCTCTTAATAAAGTTATTAATAAGTGTCCTGCAATTATATTAGCGGTTAAACGAACAGCTAAAGTTCCAGGTCGAATAATATTTCTAATAGTTTCAATTAAAACTATAAAGGGTATAAGAATACCTGGAGTCCCTTGAGGGATTATATGAATAAATATATGTTGAGTATTATTAATTCATCCATATAATATAAAACTTAATCATAATGGTAAAGATAATGAAAGGGAAAGAGTTAAATGACTAGTTCTTGTAAAAATATAAGGGAATAACCCTAAAAAGTTATTAAATAAAACAAAGGAGAATATTGAAACAAAAATAAATGTAGAAGATCTTGAATTAATATTATTACCTAATAAAGTTTTAAATTCATTATGAAGTTTATTTAAAATAAAATTTCAAAATATAAAGTGTCGATTAGGGATTAATCAAAAAGAATAAGGAATAAATATAATTCCAATTATTGTTCTTATTCAATTTAAAGATAAATTAAATAAATTAGTAGAAGGATCAAAAATTGAGAATAAGTTGCTTATCATTTTCAAAAAAAGTTTTTAAAGTTAATTTTATTATTATTTAAAGAATTTTTTATTTTAATATTAAAAATATAATAATTTATAATATTAAATATAATAAAGATTATAATAAAAAAAAAAAAAGATATTAATCAATTAATAGGTATTATTTGTGGAATAAAAGAATATTACTAAATGTAATAATTTAAATTTGACATATTTATGTTATAAATTTAACTAATTCTTTAATGAGATATTCATTAGAAGTAATTGCTAATTTACTATAAAATGGTTTAAGAGACCAATACTTGCTTTCAGTCATCTAATGAAGAATAATTATTAATTCAATTAATAAAATTTTTAATTGAAATTCTTTCAATTACAATTGGTATAAAACTATGATTAGCTCCACAAATTTCAGAACATTGTCCGTAAAAGATTCCTGGTCGATTTATATAAAAATTAGTTTGATTTAATCGACCAGGATTTGCATCAACTTTTACCCCTAAAGCAGGAATAGTTCAGGAGTGAATAACATCTGTTGCTGTAACTATAATACGAATTTGATTATTTATAGGTAAAATAATTCGATTATCAACATCTAATAAACGAAAATTATTAGAAGATATTTCATTTATAGGGATTATATAAGAATCAAATTCAATATTATTAAAATCTGAATATTCATAACTTCAATATCATTGATGGCCAATTGATTTTAAAGTAATTAAAGGATTATTTAATTCATCTAATAAATATAATAATCGTAAAGAGGGGAGAGCAATGAAAATTAATGTAATAGCTGGAAGAATAGTTCAAATTAATTCAATTATTTGACCTTCTAATAAAAATCGATTAATATATTTATTAAAAAATAAATTAATTATTAAATATCCAACTAAAATAGTAATTATAATTAAAATAATTAAAGTATGATCATGAAAAAAAATAATTTGTTCTATTAAAGGAGATGCTCTATTTTGTAGATTAAAATTTGATCATGTTGCAATTTCTAAAAAAAGGATAAATCCTTTATAAATGGGGTTTAAATCCATTACATATAATCTGCCATATTAGAAGTTTCTTAAAATAGGAAGTTCATTATATGAATGTTCAGCAGGTGGTAAGTTTTGATATCATTCAATGGAAGAGGATAAATTTAAAGAAAATAATACAATTCGTTGATTAATTATAGATTCTCAAATAATAATAAGTATTAATATAATAGCTAATAAAGAAATATATGATCCAAGTGAGGAAATAATATTTCAAGAAATATAGGCATCAGGGTAGTCAGAATATCGTCGAGGTATTCCTGCTAGGCCTAAGAAATGTTGAGGGAAAAATGTTAAATTTACTCCAATAAATATAGAAAAAAATTGAATCTTTAAAAGAAAGGGGTTTATAGATAAACCTGTAAATAAGGGGTATCAATGAATAAATCCACCTAAAATTGCAAATACAGCTCCTATAGATAATACATAATGGAAATGAGCTACAACATAATAAGTATCATGAAGACTTACATCAATAGATGAATTAGCTAAAATTACTCCGGTTAATCCTCCTACTGTAAATAAAAATACAAACCCTAAACTTCATAATATAGAAGGTCTGTAATTAATTTGAGTGCCATGAAGAGTAGCTAATCAACTAAAAATTTTAATACCTGTAGGTACTGCAATAATTATAGTTGCTGAAGTAAAATATGCTCGAGTATCAATATCTATACCTACTGTAAATATATGATGAGCTCAAACGACAAATCCTAATAAACCAATTGCTATTATAGCATAAATTATCCCTAAGGATCCAAATGTTTCTTTTTTTCCTCTTTCTTGTGAAATAATATGTGAAATTATTCCAAATCCAGGTAAAATTAAAATATATACTTCTGGGTGACCAAAAAATCAAAATAAGTGTTGGTATAAAATAGGGTCTCCCCCTCCAGCAGGGTCAAAAAAAGAAGTATTTAAATTTCGATCAGTTAATAATATTGTAATAGCTCCTGCTAATACAGGTAAAGATAAAAGCAATAATAAAGCTGTAATTCCTACAGCTCACACAAATAATGGTATTTGATCAAATGATAATCCATTTAGTTTTATATTAATAATAGTTGTAATAAAATTAATTGCTCCTAAAATTGATGAAATTCCAGCTAAATGTAGAGAAAAAATAGCAAGATCCACTGATCTTCCTCCGTGAGCAATATTAGAGGATAACGGGGGGTAAACTGTTCATCCTGTTCCTGCTCCATTTTCTACAATTCTTCTTGAAATTAATAATATAAGAGATGGAGGTAAAAGTCAAAATCTTATATTATTTATTCGGGGGAAGGCTATATCTGGGGCTCCTAATATTAAAGGTACTAATCAATTTCCAAATCCTCCAATTATAATAGGTATTACTATAAAAAAAATTATAATAAAAGCATGACCTGTTACAATAGTGTTATAAATTTGATCATCTCCAATTAAAGATCCAGGAGTTCCTAATTCAGCTCGAATTAAAAGACTTAAAGATGTACCTACTATTCCTGATCAAATACCAAAAATAAAGTATAATGTCCCAATATCTTTATGATTTGTTGAAAAAAGTCATTTTCGCTAAGTTAAATAAAATGGCTGAGTTTAAGCGATAAATTGTAAATTTATTAACGAGAAATTTCTCTTTTATTAAGTCTTATAGTCAATAATGATATGAAATTGCAAATTTTAAGGAATAATAATTTTTATTAAGGCTTAAAGAACATATTCTTTATAAATAATTTTGAAGATTATTAGTTTATTTTAACTTAAAACCTTAATAAAAAAAAAAAGTTCTTAAAATTATACCTGTAATTGAAATGAAAGAAAAAAAATTAATAAAATATAATAATTTATTTTTAATAAAAAATTTTGTTCATTTTAATTTTATATAATTAAATAAAAAGGAAGAATAAATAATTCGAATATAAAAAAATAATATAATTAATCTTATTATAATAAAAATAAATGTAATAATAAAAAATTTATTAATTAATAAAAAATTAATAACAATTCATTTAGGGAAAAATCCAATAAAAGGTGGTAATCCACCTAAAGATAAAAAATTAATAAAAAAAAAAAGTTTAACTATATAATTTATATTAAAAATAAATAATTGATTAATAAAAAATATATTAAAAATATAAAAAAAAGAACATATTATTCTAATAATAAAAGAATACATAAATAAATAAAACATTCATAAATTTTCACTAATTATAATTGAAGATAATATTCACCCTAAATTATTAATTGAAGAAAAAGCTATTAATTTTCGTAATGAAGTTTGGTTTAATCCTCCAATAGATCCAATAATTGAATTTATAATAATAATAATAATTAAAAAATTTTTATTAAAATAATATGATAGTAAAATTATGGGGGTAATTTTTTGTCAAGTTATTAAAATAAAATTATTAAATCATGATATTCCTTCCATAATATTAGGAAATCAAAAATGAAAGGGGAAAGATCCTATTTTTATTAAAAGAGATGAATTAATTATAATAGAAATAATATTATTAAATTCAAAATTTTTAAAAAAAATTAATTTTAATAAAATAGAAAATAAAAAATTAATTGAAGCGATAGACTGTACAAGAAAATATTTTAAAGAAGCTTCAGATGATAATATATTATTAGAATTAGAAATTAAAGGAATAAATCTTAATAAATTAATTTCTAAACCAATCCAACACCCAAACCAAGAATTAGAAGAAATAGAGATTAAAGTTCTAAAAAATAATCTAAATAAAAAAAATATTTTATTGGAATTTAAAATTAAATAAATATAAAATAAAGAAAATATTTATATTCTAAAAAATAATTTATAAAATTATTAAATAATTATATTTTAGTGTAAGATGCACGGTAGATTTTGATTCTATAGGATATAGTTTAATTCTATAAAATATAATAAAGGTAAAAATTTACTTAATTTATCCTATCAGAATAATCCTTTAATCAGGCACTTTATTTTTTAAAAAAAAGGATTTCTTTATATTTGGGGTATGAACCCAAAAGCTTAAATTTAGCTTATTTTTAA